CAATAAGCCTACTAAACGGGGTCGATGCCCGAGCGGTTAATGGGGACGGACTGTAAATTCGTTGGCATTATGTCTACGCTGGTTCAAATCCAGCTCGGCCCAATCATTTTCCAATCCACCCTGAGATTGTATAACCCCCCCTGTCCTTCAGAAATACCCGATAGGGGAGAATCAAAAACGAATCCAACTTTCTGCTAGATCCCCTCTTTCCCTGGGATTGTAGTTCAATTGGTCAGAGCACCGCCCTGTCAAGGCGGAAGCTACGGGTTCAAGCCCCGTCAGTCCCGACGGATCTAATAAGTACATCAATGCATCTCTCCCTTTTCTATGAAAGGTGGCATGGGGGCAGAATTTCATTCCCAAGGCGCTTCTTTTTTCTTTTCTTTGGCATTTCATTTCGCACTTCTCATCAAACAAATAGGGGGATTTTCATTATTTCAATGAATACTGATTGGTAGGAGAAAAACGTACGTAAAATAGTACAATTGTTGAGAGCCTTAAGGAAGGGGGGTCAAAGAAAAATAAAGATCAATCAAAGATCTTACGCCCTTTATAGCTTAGCAAGTAGCAGGGGAATAAATCTTTTTTCCTTACTCTATTTTTTCTTTTTTTTTTTTTTTTTTTGGCTCGTCAAAGAACGAACGCCAAACCCAAATAGTGAGTTTGATGGAATATTTCATCCTTTATCCCCGAACTCCTCTTTATCACACTTCTTTGTCTTCCAAGAAAACTAGATCATTAAAAAACGGAATTTAGAACGTAACTCATTTCTTTTTCCACTTCGCTTCTATTGTTTGTTGGGCGTTTGTGACTAATGGAAACGTACAGGCGGTCAGACGTGATTGTACAAGGAGGACCTAAGATAGGTTATAGATAAAGAAATTTTGGATTCGGTATGGATAAAAGATCTTTCTATGTTATACTATTCAATTCTCGACGACGAATTGATTTGAGAGCTCAGATATTGTTATTCATGATATTGATCCGATTTCAAGATCATCGAGAGGTAATTCATTGAATTGACAGGCGAAAGATTGATTATCTCTATGGGATTAAGGGATTAAATCCCGAGTTATTTTGAAGTAAAAAAAACGATGAGATTATGGAAGTAAATATTCTTGCATTTATTGCTACTGCACTGTTCATTCTAGTCCCTACCGCCTTTCTACTTATCATTTACGTAAAAACCATCAGTCAAAATGATTAATTAATGACTTAATGCTTAAAGAAATAAAATTAAAATGAAAAAGATTCTCATTTCGCATCTTAAATGAAATGATCTAGAATTGGCCGTATTCTATGAGATCCGATAGTACGGTAAGAAAGAAAGGTGCATCTATTTCTTTCTTACCATACTATCTATTAGTGAAACTTTTATTGTAGTCTATAAAGTTAGACAACGTATAAAGAAAGTTGTACTTTCTAATAAAGATAGAGGCTAAATATAGATCAATCTACAACAGGATCTTCCTAATATGTAGATTAGATATCAATTCCATTCATTCCATATATGGAATGGATAGAGATATGGAATGGATAGAGGACTGATTCTATTTCTTTGAGACATCTATTTGTTTCGAGCAATCTGAAATAAGCATCTGACTCTTATAGTTCGAATTTGTAGATTTTTCTTATTTACAATATGAATTTCGGGATCTATCGAAAGAATCAAATCAATGCAGGAAAAATGCCATGGGCATATATTGATAAAATCAATCAAGTAGTCATCTTTTTAGCATTCCGAAGAAAGGAATTGATTGAGCCATTGACAGGAGTTCTATGAGCACTTCTTTGGATTTCGAAGAGTAAACCTTACAGATTTTGAACAGTTTTGAACAGTAAGGAGGGAAAGGGGGGGTCGGGTCCTCCTCAGTATCCATCTATAATTCTGGTAAGAGCCCGTTCATTGAAATAGAAAAGTTAGGAAGAATGCAGTTGGAATCCATTTTCTATCATCTCTAGCCCTTTCCCTTCGAAATACAAACATGGGAATCCGTGAAATATCTCTTTGATTGAAAGATATAATACATTAGTCCACTAGAATCCAATGGGCTTTCAAAATGAAGATAGCTATTCTATGTATAAACCTTTTTTGATACTTTTTTTGAAGAGTGCAAGCCGCGTTGCAGAACGGCCGATCAAACAATTGATCGAGTTTGATTCCTCAACTCAATTAGTAGTACCTTTTGTTTAGAGCCCACTTCTTCCCCATACTACAAGTGAAAGGGAAAATGTAAAAACTACCATTAAAGCAGCCCAAGCGAGACTTACTATATCCATGTGAATTATGTCCCCTATCTCGATGAAGGAATTATTCCATTATTGCTCACTAATAATAGTGGAATCAATGGTGCAGAGTCAAAAAGGGATTCTGCCCGAAGACTATTGATGAACCAATTCAAAAAAATCCACTTCTAAAAAATGCTTCCTATATCCTAGTATGTTGGATTTTGAATCTGGAAAGACTAAATCAAAGTCAAATATGCACTGATATCTCAAG